AATTAATATTTATCGATAACACTCAGGCTTTTTTTTTTAAGGACAAGAACATTGGCTCGTTCATTGTACATATCCATTTTAGTTAGGAATTCTGCATAAAAATAAATACAAATGATCTTGAACTACGACATCTGCTCATATATATAATCTATGTCTATGTTTTACAATAAACAATAAAAAGGAGGATTTTCAATGCGAGATATAAAAACATATCTCTCCACGGCACCTGTGCTAAGTACTCTATGGTTTGGGTCTTTAGCGGGTCTATTGATAGAGATTAATCGTTTATTCCCAGACGCCTTGTCATTTCCTTTTTTTTGATTCTAGTTATTAATATGCAAAAAATAAATAAATTTAGAGATTTAATTCTATAGTGGCGTGATTAAAAAAAAAATGTATTAAACCCAAGCAAAAAGTTGATCTAATAAAATGATATTTGGAAAAACATAAATGGAAATGCGGGTCCAGTCTAGGAGAGGCTCCACGAAATCATAACATAGTAAAGAAGATACATAAATGAAATATTGGTATTAGTATTAGGAATAATTGAGAGTTAGAAAAAAATTGTATTACTTAAAATTATATATAATATTATAATATATAATTGATATTTAAATAAAATTAAATAAAAAAATATATATCTTCAATCTATTTAATTTTAATTATTACTCTTAATTAATTCAATTAATTAATATTAATTACAATGAAATCTTTAGAAAATTAATTTCAAATTAGTAACTTCTATTAATTTTTTGTTCTTTTTATTTTCAGATCGAAAAAGAAAGAAAAGTTAAGTCGATCCAAAGGGGGTTCATGGCCAAGGGTAAAGATGTAAGGGTCATAGTTATTTTGGAATGTACTTGTTGTTGTGCTCGAAATGGTGTCAATAAAGAATCGCGGGGTATTTCTAGATATATTACTCAAAAGAATCGACACAATACACCCAGTCGATTAGAATTGAGAAAATTTTGTCTTTATTGTCACAGGCATACGATTCATGGGGAAATAAAGAAATAGATCGAACGGAACATAACATATGTGCAATCTTTCCATTCCAACTCAAAGAGCAGAAAGAGGAAGAACATATAACATAATCATAATATAATACAAATTATATTAAAATTATAAATTATACAAATAAAACCCTACTTCGGCCGGATCTGAAATTAATAAAGAAATAGAATTTTAGAAATAAGGAATAAACCATGGATAAATCTAAGCAACCTTTTCGTAAATCCAAGCTTTCTTTTCGTCGGCGTTTGCCCCCAATTGTCTCGGGGGATCGAATTGATTATAGAAACATGAGTTTAATTAGTCGATTTATTAGTGAACAAGGAAAAATATTATCTAGACGGGTAAATAAATTGACCTTGAAACAACAACGATTAATTACTATTGCTATAAAACAAGCTCGTATTTTATCTTCGTTACCTTTTCTTAATAATGAGAAACAATTTGAGAGAACCGAGTCGATCCCTAGAACTGCGGGTCCTAGAGCCAGAAATAAATAGGCATATTCCTCAATTGACTCAAAACTCCAATTGGAATTCAAGCTCAAATAGATTGGATGTTTTGCTCGAAAAGGCCCAGAATTCAGGTTTAATTCTTGTCTTATAAGAAACAAAAAAAGGGGGATAAGCAATTTTTTTTATTGAAGCATGTTCGTTCATTCCTACTACTTTTCTTATCTTAAATTTTATCTCAATTTAGTTTATTCTATCTTCCCGGAGTTCATTCTCCGGGGAATTCTTGTTCAATCATTCCTGTATATTACTTTCTAATTTCCTTTATTTTATGATTTTATTGGAAATCATGTAAAGACAATTCTTATTTGATATAGCTATTTGCGCAAGTATTTTACGATTAAGAAGCAATTGCCCCTTGTATAGATTGTGTATTAATCGACTATAACTATGGAATACTTTATTCTCGCGAGTTACTGCATTTATCCGAGTGATCCACAAACGACGAAAATTTATTTTTTGCCTGCCCCTATCTCGATGAGAGGAAACCAAAGCTCTCATTTTATGTTGAGTAATTGTTCGTGTAAGTCTTGAATGAGCCCCTGTTGATGCAAATACACGAATTTTTGTTCGACGTCTCCGAGCTGTATACCCTCGTTTAACTCTGGTCATTGAATCAAATTAAACTTTAATGAATAACTAATTGAATTCTCTTCTTTCAGTCATTATTTGTCCCCCCGGTCGGTTAATAACAAAACGGATTATTCCGATATATAAAATATAAATTCCAATGGCTTTTGCTACTATGACCTTCCCAACCACTATTTTTTATTTTTATTCTTTCCAGGCCAGACATTTGGTTCACCTGGAACTAAGAAATTCTACCAAATACTATACAAAAAAATAGTGGGTTCCTTCGTTTCTATGGTTACTTCTTAAACGGTGAGGCCCTCTCTATGCGCCGGAGCCTCATCTCTCATTTAATCAATAATCAAATGGTATTGTTAACTTGTATAGTTAACATTCTTTGGCTCTACCCATTAATTATACAGTAATAGGCCTTTTCACAATAAGAGCTATCCATACAGTGACGGCATTTAATTATGAAAGTTGGCTAGGTAGCTGACCCTGTTAGTCCGTTCTTTCAAGAATATGGGCATAACCTTTTTGTTTTGCTTCTTATCCTTATAATACCATTTCCTCCGCTTAATGGATAACCATTTGCTACCAATGGAGAATTGCTTCTCATCTCAAATTGAGGTGGTTGGATTTGCACCAATGAAAACCATAAATTCCATACACAATATACAAGAAACAATAAGGGTATATAATATATCCCCATTTTAGATAGTAAATGGCGTTCTTTTACTCTATCTATTCATTGGTATTAATCATTGATACTGGAAAAATTGTCTCATTTGCTCGAGCTCATGATCTGAACGAGTCGCACATACACCCTAGTACATGTTCCTCGACGCTGAGGACATCCTCGAAGAGCGGGGGATTTCGTGACATTTTTTATTGGCTGTCTTGTGTTTCTAATAAGTTGTTTAATAGTTGGCATGTCGGATATATAAAATTATATTATAGAATGGGTTGGTTTAGATCGATCTTAACCTGATTGATGATTATTAATTATTTCGATTCAATATAAGATATCAAATCGTGTAAAATTAGAATTATGGTTGAAAATAAAACGGAATCATGGATTTATACGAAATCCGAAGTATTTTCATTTTCAACCGCTACAAGATCAACAATGCCATGGGCTTGGGCTTCTGTTGCCGACATAAAAACATCTCTTTCCATGTCTTCGGATATAACCCACAAAGGGTTGCCTGTTCTTTGTACATAAACTTTTGTGAGGTTTTCGCGAAGTTTCAGCAGTTCTTCCGCTTCCAGGATAAATTCTCCTGCCTGTGCCTCATAAAAAGAACTAGCAGGTTGGTGAATCATAACCCTGATGATATTGAGATAACATCATGAATGGTTCTTCTATCTCGCATGATGGGATTTAAATTAAAGGGATAAAAAAAGAAGAAAAAAATAGAATTGAACAACCGTACAGGCACCTTTTGTGCATTGCATACGGCTCTGCAATGGAATTTACTAACCCCCTCCCTCCTCCAGAGAAGAGGGATAGAATCTATCCGATCCAGCCAGATCGTTGAATAATCCATTTGCCATCCTTCTTTTCATAAGAGTAAAAAAATACTACGATGGTTCTGTTGCTTTATATTAGATATTTATATATTTATCTAGTTTGTGATTTGGCAATCCCAAAGTGTCTTTCTGATATGATCAAATAAGGAAAAAATGATTTGTGACGCTAAAATGTCCTCCCGACACATAAGATAAAATCGCATTTCATACTACTATCTCGATACAAAATCTCATGTTATAAAAAACAATAATGGTTTGTTCATATCGAACTCAAAGTGCCATGCTATTATTACTTAATTTTTCCTAATTCGATTATTTATATTTGATATGGCGAAGGCATAGTCTTTTTTTTTTTTTAACTCATTGGCGCCAAGCGTGAGGGAATGCTAGACGTTTGGTAATTTCTCCTCCAACCAGAATGAAAGATCCCATTGAAGCAGCTAATCCCATGCATATTGTATGTACATCGGGTGGCACAAATTGCATAGTATCATAAATGGCTATTCCTGGTATTACCCATCCGCCGGGAGAGTTTATAAACAAATAAAAATCCCTAGTATTATCTTCTATACTGAGATATACCATGAGACCCACAAGTTGATTGGAGATCTCGCTATCAACTTCTTGGCCTAAAAAAAGTAATCTTTCTCGATGAAGTCGGTTGATTAGGACAAAATTGTATCCCTTAGGAACCGTACGTGCACCTTTGGATGCATACGGTTCAAAAAATTGCGAAAAAAAAAAAAATAAATCAATGTATCAATTACAGTCTTTATTTATTTTTTTTTTTGTAACAGGTTTTTTTTTGTTTTTATAAAGAAGGGCTTTTCTTCGATTTTTCAAAAACATGAGTTTTGGTTCCCTTTCTCTTCCTTATCAAAAAAAATTATTGAACTTATTAAACTAACCTCTCATTGATGTATTATTTCATCGAAATTCAAATCACGATGTCATTTTCTTGTTCTTGAATGGGCCCTTTCAATTCTTTTAGGTTCGTGTTCTACTCCGGGTAAAGATTTGTCCAAATTCTATTTGCACATATAGGGCAAATTATCTCAGTACCGCTTCTTTTTTTTTTTTTTTATGTTTCATTTCATGCTTTCCCTCAAATTATTCCATGTATTCATCTTATTATTCCATGCCATTCAATGGCAATTTGAGATCACTCCTAATAATATATAGAAAATATAGAAAGCATAAATTAAATATAAATAAAGAATGTTTATGATACAAATAGTAATCATATATATTACCAATTTGATATTTTATGAACGGAGCCTGGATACTTTATTTTATCGTTACAAGTTAACCATAAATTCTTAATAATATTGATCCCCAATATAAATGGATCTAATTGCACTTCACGCTCCGAATAATTGATGGTTCAATCAATATTTCTTGGGCGAAACGGAGGATATCCCGATCGGTGGAGACAACGGGTAAACCCCATATGACCTAATATATCTGACAAGCCGCACTATACGTCAACCCAAACTGCGTCTTCCTCTCCAGGATTCCGAAAAGGTACTTTTGGAACACCAACGGGCATTAAATTAAAGAAAAAAGTTAAGTACTATACTTCACTTTAATATGGAAACGTACCAATGAATTTATTGTCTTCATTTTTTTCTGTTTATTCTATTTTAAACATAAATTTGGATACATGGATTGGGTGAAGATTTCCGGAAGAAGACAGAATGAATAAAGAATTTTCACGAGCGGGTCGATCATTTGAATGATAAACAAGTATCTACGCATTCATTCTACAAAAAAAAAGGGGGCCCAACCCCCATTGCGTATTGGTACTTATCGAGTATAGAATAGATCTGCTTCTCTTTGTTCTTACGAACAAAATTGTTCCGTTATTTTCAATGGAACGAAATAAATCTTAACCCTTTCTTATACAAAATCTACTGAAAAGGTTAGGTACATAACATAGTATAGTCTTTTCAATGCGATAAAGTTACATAGTGTCCATTTTTCTTTGATATTTGATAAAAAAGGGGTATTTCCATGGGTTTACCTTGGTATCGTGTTCATACTGTCGTATTGAATGATCCCGGTCGGTTGCTTTCTGTCCATATAATGCATACAGCTCTAGTTTCTGGTTGGGCCGGCTCGATGGCTCTATACGAATTAGCAGTTTTTGATCCTTCTGACCCGGTTCTTGATCCAATGTGGAGACAGGGTATGTTCGTTATACCCTTTATGACTCGTTTAGGAATAACCAATTCATGGGGTGGGTGGAATATTTCAGGAGGAACTATACCGAATCCGGGTATTTGGAGTTACGAAGGTGTGGCAGGGGCACATATTGTGTTTTCTGGCTTGTGCTTCTTGGCAGCTATCTGGCATTGGGTGTATTGGGATCTAGAAATATTCTCTGATGAACGCACCGGAAAACCTTCTTTGGATTTGCCCAAGATCTTTGGAATTCATTTATTTCTCTCAGGGTTGGCTTGCTTTGGCTTTGGCGCATTTCATGTAACAGGCTTGTATGGTCCTGGAATATGGGTGTCCGATCCTTATGGGCTAACTGGAAAAGTACAATCTGTAAATCCAGCGTGGGGCGCAGAAGGTTTTGATCCTTTTGTTTCGGGAGGAATAGCCTCTCATCATATTGCAGCGGGTACATTGGGCATATTAGCGGGTTTATTTCATCTTAGTGTCCGTCCGCCTCAACGTCTATACAAAGGATTACGTATGGGCAATATTGAAACTGTACTTTCCAGCAGTATCGCTGCTGTTTTTTTCGCAGCTTTCGTAGTTGCTGGAACTATGTGGTATGGTTCAGCAACTACCCCAATCGAATTATTTGGCCCCACTCGTTATCAGTGGGATCAGGGATACTTCCAGCAAGAAATATATCGAAGAGTTGGCACAGGACTAGCTGAAAATCTGAGTTTTTCGGAAGCTTGGTCTAAAATCCCCGAAAAATTAGCTTTTTATGATTACATTGGTAATAATCCGGCAAAAGGGGGATTATTCAGAGCCGGCTCAATGGACAGCGGGGATGGAATAGCTGTTGGATGGTTAGGACACCCCATCTTTAGAGATAAAGAAGGCCGCGAGCTTTTTGTACGTCGTATGCCCACTTTTTTTGAAACATTCCCCGTAGTTTTGGTAGACGGAGACGGAATTGTGAGAGCCGATGTTCCTTTTAGAAGGGCAGAATCCAAGTATAGTGTCGAACAAGTAGGTGTAACTGTCGAGTTCTATGGTGGCGAACTCAATGGAGTCAGTTATAGTGATCCTGCTACTGTGAAAAAATATGCTAGACGCGCCCAATTAGGTGAAATTTTTGAATTAGACCGAGCTACTTTGAAATCCGATGGTGTTTTTCGGAGCAGTCCAAGGGGTTGGTTCACTTTTGGGCATGCTACATTTGCTTTGCTCTTCTTTTTCGGACACATTTGGCATGGCGCTAGAACCTTGTTCAGAGATGTTTTTGCTGGTATTGATCCAGATTTGGATTCTCAAGTAGAATTTGGAACATTCCAAAAACTTGGAGATCCAACTACAAGAAGACAAGTAGTCTGATAGAATATTACTCTGGTATCTTTCGTCTCCACTTTTTTTATTTGATGACATTTTGATGACATAAGGTACCAGAAAAATCGTGACTTGATTGAATCGCCATCTTTAATTCTTTCCCTTTCTTTACTATAGTAAATGATCCAAAATGAATAGGTGTGGAAGCTATAATTGTAAACCACGATCAAATCTATGGAAGCATTGGTTTATACATTTCTCTTAGTCTCGACTTTAGGAATAATTTTTTTCGCTATCTTTTTTCGAGAACCACCTAAGGTTCCGACTAAAAAATGATTTTTGATCATCTTAATTTGAAGTAACGAGCCTACCATTGGTAGGC